AATTAATGTTCGATTTTTTAGGATTGAGAAAAATTATATATGGTGTCAATAGAATTTTTTGGGCTTTTTTTTGGGGGAACTTTTAGGGGTTAAGTGGCATATATATATATATAATGCGGATGGCTAACCCATATTTCAACTTGTTAGTCTGGACGTTCTCGGGCCTTCCTTGCTTTCGGGGTTTGACAAGGAGAACAGGATTCGCTGAGCGTAGGGGGTAAGGGGGTTTGTCGCGCGAAAACGAACAGGGGGGGCATCTATATTAGGATATGTTGAAGAAGAGCAGATACGTTATGCACTTGATAGAGTATAATGTAATTCTTAAGTTATGTCTTTTAATCATTAACCTAGTTTACGCATGCAAGGAAATGTACAACCTTGAGATGTTATTTGCGCCTGCACTCTGAAATGTAAGTGAAAGGTAACCAGAAAAAAGAGCCTATGCATATAAAAGAACGCCCGGCATGTGGGGTAATGAGGAGTATGAACCACACCAAGAATCAGATGCAAGTTACCTCTAGAATAGGGGGTTAAACATGCCATGTCCGTGAAATAGGAGCCAGATACCAGGAATAATTCACAATATACCGTATCTCCACAGTGTGTCCCTGATTCTATCATTCATGATATGCCTTACAGGACAAGGTTGGTCGGTTCTTACTGCATTAAGATTGTTATGATAAATCCTAGTTGGGTAATTCAAGGAAAATGTTGCGTACGATATTTAGGGGGATAATCTATAACCCAGGTTAAGATAAGTTATTTCTGAGTCTTAATGATATGCTTATGCACGTCTTAGATGTTAGTACTTGCTTTTAGGTTAAAATAAATGAATGGTGATAATACATAGATATGTCTTGTTCACATGACTCTAACATGTTTATGCATGTCTTAGATGTTAGTACTTGCTTTTAGGTTAAAATAAATGAATGGTGATAATACATAGATATGTTTTACCTGCATATTACGGGTGTACTATGTAGAGTATCAGGACATGTTTTGTACCAGACATGAGGTACTATACATGAATATGTGACCATATTGGTCCATCAGAAAATAGTTTAGCTTAGAATCCTGGCTTTGGGAGCCAGGGGTGGGAGTTAAAATCTCCTTTTTCTGGGCGCTAGGAGGGGGTTTAACCCTCGATCTTCGGATTACAAGACCGATGCTTTTAAGCTAAGCTACTAGGGCAAGCTCATTTCAGTGCTTTATTCTCTGCTCATCCTGCAAGTGGGGCGAGGAGAAGAAATAATGCAAAGTATAGAACTGAAGCGACTTGGCCAATGATGATGTATGGGTGTTCTACAGGTATGCCTCCAATTCATGTTAAAATTAACATATCTGCTACTAGGGTTCAGAATAGAAATTGGGTGATTGGGCGGAAGGTTAGTCCTCGTTGCTTTGAGGTGTGTAGAATTGGGACTACTAATAATACTAGAATACTAAATAGCAGCGCTAGGACCCCTCCTAGTTTGTTTGGGATAGATCGGAGAATGGCGTAGGCAAAGAGGAAGTACCACTCGGGTTGAATGTGTGGTGGGGTAACCAGGGGGTTTGCTGGGGTGAAGTTTTCTGGGTCACCAAGTAAGGTGGGTGAGAACAACGTTAGGGATGTAAGTGCTAGCAGTATTAGGACGAAGCCGAGAAGGTCTTTGTAGGAGAAGTAGGGATGGAAGGAAATTTTATCTGCGTCGGAGTTTAGCCCGGCGGGGTTGTTCGACCCTGTCTCATGTAGGAATAATAAGTGGAGGACAGTTGCACCAGCAATCACAAATGGAAATAGGAAGTGGAAGGCGAAGAATCGCGTCAATGTTGCGTTGTCAACTGAAAAGCCTCCTCAGATTCATTGTACGAGGGTATCTCCTATGTAAGGTACTGCTGATAGGAGGTTTGTAATAACTGTGGCACCTCAGAACGATATTTGACCCCATGGGAGAACATAGCCTACAAAGGCTGTTATTATAACTAGAAGGAGTAGTACTACTCCAATATTTCAGGTCTCCTTATAGAGATAGGATCCGTAGTAAAGGCCACGAGCGATGTGTATGTAAATACAGATGAAGAAAAATGATGCTCCGTTGGCATGTATATTTCGGATAAGTCAGCCGTAGTTAACGTCTCGGCAAATGTGTGTGACGGATGAAAATGCGGTAGAAATGTCAGAGGTGTAATGTATTGCAAGGAATAACCCGGTCAGGATTTGCGTAATTAAGCATAGTCCTAAGAGAGATCCGAAATTTCATAATGCTGAAATATTAGATGGTGTTGGAAGGTCAACTAATGCATCATTAGCGATTTTGATTAGTGGGTGGGTTTTTCGTAGGCTTGCCATTATTGTTCCTGTAGTTGAATTACAACGGTGGTTCTTCAAGTCATTAGTCTCGGTTAAAGTCTGAGCGGGAACCATGACTTATTTTGTATCTTTATTACTAATAGCTTTAGTTGTAGGATTGATTGCTGTTGCGTCTAATCCTACGCCTTATTTTGCCGCCTTAGGGCTGATAGTAGCGGCCGGGGTGGGGTGCGGGGTGTTGATTGGTAGTGGTGGGCCCTTTTTGTCTTTAGTTCTTTTTTTAATTTATCTAGGGGGTATGCTTGTGGTATTTGCTTATTCGGCAGCGTTGGCTGCAGAGCCTTTTCCAGAGGCCTGGGGAAGTCGTTCGGTAATGGGGTATGTTTTGGTTTATTTATTAGGGGTTGTATTATTGGGTGGGTTATTCTGAGGGGGATGACACGAGGGCTCATGGGCAGCAATTGATGAATTAAAAGAGTTTTCTGTGTTGCGGGGGGATGTTGGGGGTGTAGCTATAATATACTCTTTTGGGGGAATAATACTAGTTATTTGTGCTTGGGTATTACTTTTAACTTTACTTGTGGTGTTAGAATTAACTCGGGGTTTAAGTCGTGGGACCCTTCGAGCAGTTTAGATAAGGATTAGAGCAATTGCTAGGATTATAGTTAAAAGGAAGATGGTCAAAAACTTCTTAATTGTACCTCGTGAGATATTACTCACTGTTTGTGCTAGAACTATTTGGGTGAAAGTGATTGATTTTGGGCCTGCAATCTCAAGTCAGGTTTGGTCGAGTTTAGTAGCAGTTGATCGTCCGAGAATTAGGCTAGCTTGGGGGGAGAGTCGGTGTACTAATGAAGGGAAGTATCCTAATATATTTGAGAAGTGGTGAGGAGAGTTTTTGTAGGCAGTCTTGTAGGGGTTGTTAGTTTTGGCTGCAAGTTCTATGGCTACAAGAAGACCTGTAATGGCCACTATTAGAGCTGTTACTTTCAAGGTAGTAGGTATGGTTATGACTGGTGTCTTTATAGGTAGGAAGTTGCATGTAATGATGAGTCCTGCAATGATACTTCCTCAGGCAAGTCGTTTAACAGGCTGAATTATAAGGGGGTTGTCTTCACTGATGGGGGAGAGTGGGAGGAATCGTGGAGATCCCATAGTAACGAAGTAAACTACTCGGAAGCTGTAGACCGCAGTGAACGAGGTGGCAATGAGAGTCAGGATTAGGGCTCAGGCGTTAAGGTAGGAAGTGTTAAGGGCTTCAATAATAGCGTCCTTTGAGAAGAATCCCGCCAGGAATGGTGTGCCTGCAAGTGCTAGGCTTCCAATTGTAAGACAGGTTGAGGTAATAGGCAAAAGTTTGTGGAGACCTCCTATTTTTCGAATGTCTTGTTCGTCGTTTAAGCTATGAATAATGGACCCTGAACAAAGAAAAAGTATGGCCTTGAAAAATGCGTGTGTACAAATATGGAGAAATGCTAGTTGTGGTTGGTTTAATCCAATTGTAACCATCATAAGTCCAAGCTGGCTTGATGTTGAGAAAGCGACAATTTTCTTGATATCGTTTTGGGTAAGCGCGCAAGTAGCTGTATATAGGGTAGTAAGTGCGCCTAAGCATAAGCAACCTGACAGTGCCAGTGTATTATTTTCTATAAGCGGGTGTAGACGAATTAAGAGAAAGATTCCCGCAACTACTATAGTACTGGAGTGTAGTAGTGCAGATACTGGCGTCGGGCCCTCTATGGCGGACGGAAGTCATGGGTGTAGGCCAAATTGGGCCGACTTTCCTGCTGCCGCAAGAATAAGTGCAATTAATGGGATTGTTATATCATAATTTTTTGATAGGGCAAAAACCTGTTGTATTTCTCAAGAGTTTAGATTTATAGCGAATCAGGCCATGGCTAGGATTAGCCCAATGTCCCCTACACGGTTATAAATAACCGCTTGGAGGCTTGCGGTATTGGCGTCTGCTCGTCCGTGCCATCAGCCGATAAGTAGGAAAGATATAATACCAACTCCTTCTCAGCCAATAAATAGCTGAAATAAATTATTAGCTGTTACGAGAATAATTATAGCTACTAGGAACAGAAGTAGGTATTTGAAGAATCGATTCATGTTGGGGTCTGAGTGTATGTATCAGAGGGCAAATTCTAAAATGGATCATGTTACAAAAAGGGCAATAGGGGTAAAGATAAGGGAGTAGTGATCAAACTTAAAGCTAATATTAGCATCAAATATTTGTGTATTTATTCATTGTCAGTTTGTGGTGATATTTTCTGCTCCTTGGGTAAGGTAAATTATTAGTGGTAATAGGCTCATAAAGAATGCAGTACTAACAGCAGTTTTTACATGGGTGTTAGCTCAGTTAGGTCCTTGTGGGGTTGGATTTAGTGTCATTAGTAGGGGTAGAATAAGAGTTGTAATGATTAGAAGGAATGAGGAGGATATGACTAGGGCTGTTGAGGTCATAGCTTCCGCTTGGATTTGCACCAAGAGTTTTTGGTTCCTAAGACCAACGGATGAGCTGTTATCCTTCAGAAGCGTAAAGAAGCCAAGGATTCTAACCTTGGGGCGTAAGTGTTAGCAGCACTTACTGATTTCTGTCCTTCCTCGGTGAGTAAGAGGGTTTTAACCTCTGTTTTCAGAATCACAATCTGATGTTTTAGTTAAACTATACTTACTAGTAACATCACCCTCATATTAGTTCTGGCTTTGTTACAAGAAGAATTACCGGGATAAGGTGAAGAGTTATTAGTAGGTGTTCCCGGGTATGAAATGGGGGGAGTTTTACGACATGGTGTGGTGTTGGGCCACGTTGGGATATCAAGAACAAATAGAGGGAGTAGGCTGCAGTGATTAGTGTTCCTAGTCCAGTGAGTGCAATGGTTCAGGGGGATCAGCTAAAGAGCGTCGTGATGATTATAAGTTCCCCTATTAGGTTAGGGAGCGGGGGGAGTGCTAGGTTGGCTAGATTTGCAATGAATCATCAGATGGCTGTTAAAGGGAAAATCACTTGCAGACCTCGAGCGAGAACTATGGTTCGGCTATGGGTTCGTTCATAAGCTGTGTTGGCCAGACAGAATAGTATTGAGGATACCAGGCCATGTGCGATTATAAGAATAATTGCCCCTGAGAAGCCTCATGGGGTTTGAATTAGGATTCCTCCTGCTACAAGGCCTATGTGGCTTACAGAGGAGTAGGCAATTAGTGACTTAAGGTCAGTTTGTCGTAAACAAATAGACCCTGTTATGATAATACCTCAAAGTGCTAAAATAATAAACGGGTAGATTAGGTTTTTAGAGAGTGGGTCCAGTATTATTATTATACGTATCATGCCGTACCCGCCAAGTTTTAGTAGAATTGCAGCTAGAACTATGGAGCCCGCAACGGGGGCTTCTACGTGTGCTTTTGGTAATCAGAGATGTACGCCATAAAGAGGTATTTTTACTAAAAATGCGATTAAGCAGCCTGCTCATCAGATTTTATGGCTTCAAGTGTTCATTAGTATAGGAGGGGTGTATTGAATAATCAGTAAGGATAGAGTTCCTGTAGACTGTTGGAGAAGTAGTAGGGCTACTAAAAGAGGTAGGGACCCGGCTAGGGTATAGAATAAGAAATAGGTGCCTGCGTTAAGGCGTTCAGTTTGATTTCCTCAGCGGGTGATAATAATTAGTGTAGGAATAAGAGTGGCTTCAAATATAATATAAAATATGATGATTTCTGTGGCGCCAAAAGCTATAATTAAGAAAGTTTGTAGTGAGGTGAGAAGTGTAATATAGAGGCGTTGACGTGCAATGGGTTCAGGGTTAATGTGGTTTTGGCTGGCTAAAATTATTAAAGGGAGAAGTCAGCATGTTAAGACTAAGAGAGGTGTTGATAAGGGGTCTGTGGCTAAGTAGGTGTTGGATGAAATTCATCCGGCTTCTGAAGTTCAGGTGAATCATGTGAGACTGGTAAGGGCAATTAAGAGGCCATGCGTAGTAGTAATTGTTCATAATCACTTAGGGGAGGCCAATCAGATTGTTGGAAATATCATTATTGTAGGGACTAAGACTTTTAGCATTGTAGAAGATTAAGGTTTTGTAGACGGTCAGTGCCGTGAGTTCGGGCTGTAGCGACTAGTAGTGCAAGGCCTGTGCTTGCTTCACAAGCAGAAAAAGCTAGGAGTAGTATGGGTACAGTAGAAAAACTTGTTGATTCAAATTGTAGTGTTCATAAAGCTAGTGCAATAAACAAGGATAGCATTATTCCTTCTAAACACAGAAGTGCGGAAAGTAGGTGTGTGCGATGGAATGCTAGTCCTATAAGCCCTAAAATAAATGCTGAGGTAAAGCTAAAGTGTACTGGTGTCATAAGGGGGCCATGGACTTAAACCATAATTTTCTGAGCCGAAATCAGAGGTCTTTTTTAGACTAGCTCCCTATTCTGCTCATTCTAGGCCCCCTTGGGTTCATTCGTAAATTAATCCGAGGGTTAGTAAGATTAGGACTGTAGTAGCTCAAAAAAATGTTCCGGTTGGGCTGTGGAGTTGATCTCCTCATGGTAGTGGGAGGAGGAGGGCAATTTCTAAGTCAAATAGAAGGAATAGAATTGCTACGAGAAAAAATCGTAAGGAGAATGGTAATCGAGCTGATCCTAGTGGATCAAATCCGCATTCATAGGGGGAGAGTTTCTCTGCATCTGGGTTTATCTGTGGTAGCCAGAAAGATACAATTGCTAGTACTGATGATAAGGTTACAGCAATAATAAAAATAGTTGTAATTAAGTTCATTATCTTTCCTTGGGGTCTAACCAAGACTAAATGATTGGAAGTCACTTGTACAAACTTTAATACTAGAAAGATATGAGCCTCATCAGTAGATTGATACGTAAAGGAATAATCAGACTACGTCTACAAAATGTCAGTATCATGCGGCGGCTTCAAAGCCGAAGTGGTGTTCAGATGTGAAATGGTATTGAATTTGGCGGAGAAGACAGACGGCTAAGAAGGTTGAGCCAATAATAACATGTAAGCCATGGAATCCTGTGGCAACAAAGAATGTTGAGCCATATACTCCATCTGCAATTGTAAAAGGCGCTTCATAATACTCTATTGCTTGGAGGGCAGTAAAGTAGAACCCTAATAGAATTGTAAGTGCAAGGGATTGAATGGCTTGTTTTCGTTCACCTTCTATAATACTGTGATGAGCTCATGTAACTGTCACCCCAGATGCTAACAATACGGCCGTGTTAAGAAGTGGTACTTCAAAAGGGTCTAACGTAGTAATTCCGGTAGGAGGTCAGCATCCGCCTAGCTCAGGTGTTGGGGCTAGGCTTGAGTGGTAAAAGGCTCAGAAGAAACCTAGGAAGAAAAACACCTCAGAAGTAATGAATAGGATTATCCCATATCGTAACCCCTTTTGTACTGGAGGTGTATGATGACCTTGAAATGTACCTTCTCGGATAATATCACGTCATCATTGAAATATTGTAAGGAGCAATAGAATTAACCCAAGGGTTATTAGTGTTACCGAGTGGAAGTGAAATCAGATTGCTAAGCCGGATGTTATTAGTAGGGCACCGACGGCTCCGGTTAGTGGTCATGGGCTAGGATCAACCATATGATATGCATGTGCTTGGTGGGCCATTAAACGTTCTCTTGTAGGTAAAGGCTTAGAAGTAATACAAATACATAAGCTTGGATTATTGCGACTGCAACTTCTAGAAGTGTTAGTAGGAATAGGACGGCGGCTGTAAGGAGTGCTACTGTTGGTATTATTGGTAACAGAACGAATACGGCTGTGGCGATAAGTTGAATAAGAAGGTGACCTGCAGTTAAGTTGGCCGTAAGTCGTACTCCTAGGGCTAATGGTCGAATAAATAGACTGATTGTTTCGATAATAATTAATACAGGAATTAAAGGAATAGGGGTTCCTTCGGGCAGGAGATGTCCGAGAGCAACTGTTGGTTGGTTTCGCATGCCAATAATTACTGTGGCAAGCCAGAGTGGTACAGCTAGTCCTATATTTAATGATAGTTGCGTTGTAGGCGTAAAGGTGTACGGCAGGAGGCCTAACATATTAATAGTGATGAGAAATACCATTAATGAGGTCAGTATTAAAGCTCATTTATGTCCTCCTACATTTAAAGGTATTAGTAATTGATTAGTGAAGCGGTTAATAAATCATGCTTGGAGTGTGGTGAGTCGGCTATTTATTCAGCGGGATGAGGGGGTTGGAAATAATACTCAGGGAAGTGCGATTGCAACAGTGATGAGTGGGATTCCCAGGAAAGAGGGGCTTGCAAACTGGTCAAAGAAGCTTGTTATCATGGTCAGTTTCAGGAGTTAGTCTTATGTTTTTCTTCACTTATTGGGGCTGGTTCATTAGGTGTTAAATGATTTAAGACCTTAGTTGGGATGATGGTGAGGAAGATGAGTCATGAAAATATTAGGATTGCAAATCAGGGGTTAGGATTGAGTTGAGGCATGTCACTAGAGGTGGTCGGTAGGCACCAAACTTTGGCTTAAAAGGCCAACGCTTTGTCCAATAATTAGCTTTCTAGTGAGGCGTCTTCTAGTATTAGTGTGGATCAGCTCTCAAAATGTTTTAATGGGACGGCTTCAACTACAATAGGTATAAAGCTGTGGTTAGCGCCGCAAATTTCAGAGCATTGTCCATAGAATACACCGGGTCGTGAGGCAATAAAGGCAGTTTGATTTAATCGTCCGGGCACTGCATCTATTTTTACACCGAGAGATGGGATAGCTCAGGAGTGTAATACATCCTCGGCGGACACTAGCACACGGATTGGTGATTCTATTGGAACTACCATTCGATGGTCTGTTTCTAGAAGTCGGAATTGTCCTGGTGTGAGATCTTGAGTGGGGATTATGTATGAGTCAAATCCTAGGTCTTCATAATCTGTATATTCGTAGCTTCAGTATCATTGGTGTCCTATAGCTTTAATTGTCAAGTGGGGGTCATTAACTTCATCTATAAGATACAAAATCCGAAGGGAGGGAAGAGCAATTAGGACTAGAATGACTGCTGGTAAGACTGTTCATACAATTTCGATTTCTTGGGAATCTAAGATATATTTATTGGTAAGTTTGGTTGAAACTATTGCGACAATAATATAGAGTACTATTGTGCTAATTAAAAATACAATTATTAGGGCGTGGTCATGGAAGTGAAGAAGCTCTTCTATAACGGGTGATGCCGCGTCTTGGAATCCTAGTTGTGTGGGGTGTGCCATTAAATTTAAGACATACAGGAGTTTAACCTGTTATTTTACCTTGACAAGGTAATGTAATGTGCATATTTTACTAATGTCTCTAGAAGAAAGTGACAGAGTGGTTATGTGGCTGGCTTGAAACCAGTACATGGGGGTTCAATTCCTCCCTTTCTCGTTAGTTTGATTGAACTTGGACAAATGCTGGTTCCTCGAATGTGTGATAAGGGGGAGGGCAGCCGTGTAGTCATTCTACATTTGTTATAGTTAGCTCTACTGAGGATACTTCTCGTTTGGCAGCAAAGGCTTCTCATAAGATAAATAAGAACATAATTACCGCTACTAGTGAGACGAGTGAGCCGATGGATGATACTGTATTTCATAGAGCGTAAGCATCTGGGTAATCAGAGTACCGTCGTGGCATCCCTGCTAGGCCTAGGAAATGTTGCGGGAAAAATGTGAGATTTACACCAATAAACATTACAGCAAAGTGGATTTTTGTTCAAGTATCATTTAGGGTATATCCTGAAAATAGTGGGAATCAGTGAACAAATGCCGCTATGATAGCAAAGACGGCGCCTATTGATAGTACATAGTGGAAATGGGCAACAACATAGTACGTATCATGAAGAACAATGTCAAGTGATGAATTAGCAAGAACAATACCTGTTAGTCCCCCAACTGTAAAGAGAAAAATGAATCCTAGGGCTCATAGTATTGGAGTTTCCCACTTAATTGAACCTCCATGGAGCGTGGCAAGTCAGCTAAATACTTTAACACCGGTTGGGATAGCAATAATCATTGTCGCAGATGTAAAGTAGGCACGGGTGTCTACGTCTATTCCAACAGTGAACATGTGATGGGCTCAGACAATAAACCCTAGGAGGCCGATGGCCATCATAGCTCAAACTATTCCCATATAGCCGAATGGTTCTTTTTTGCCTGCATAATAGGCTACAACATGCGAAATAATTCCAAATCCAGGTAAAATAAGAATATAGACCTCTGGATGACCGAAGAATCAAAATAAGTGCTGGTACAGAATAGGGTCACCCCCTCCAGCTGGGTCAAAGAATGTAGTATTTAAATTACGATCAGTGAGTAGTATAGTAATTCCAGCAGCTAGGACGGGTAATGAGAGAAGTAGAAGCACGGCAGTTACAAGTACGGCTCATACGAAGAGGGGTGTTTGGTATTGAGAGATTGCTGGGGGTTTCATATTAATAATTGTAGTAATAAAATTAACTGCCCCTAGAATTGATGATACACCTGCTAAATGTAGGGAGAAAATTGTGAGGTCTACTGATGCTCCTGCGTGGGCAAGATTACCTGCAAGTGGGGGATATACAGTTCATCCTGTCCCGGCTCCGGCTTCAACACCAGAAGAGGCTAGTAGTAGCAGGAATGATGGGGGTAAGAGTCAGAAGCTTATGTTATTTATTCGTGGAAATGCTATGTCAGGTGCTCCAATTATTAGGGGTACAAGTCAGTTTCCGAATCCACCAATAAGAATTGGCATGACTATAAAGAAGATTATCACGAAGGCGTGAGCAGTAACAATAACATTATAGATTTGGTCATCGCCTAGAAGTGAGCCAGGTTGACTTAGTTCGGCCCGAATTAGGAGGCTTAAAGCGGTCCCCACTATTCCGGCTCAGGCACCAAATACTAGATAGAGGGTACCAATGTCTTTGTGGTTTGTAGAAAAGAATCAGCGTGTAATTGCCACAGGTAGGGTAGCCGAGCGCTTAGGCGGTGGGTTGTAGCCCCGAAGACAGAGGTTTAAGTCCTCTTCCTATCAAGCCCCGTGGTGGAGTACCACGTTGGATTGCAAATCCAGAGACGCAGACTGAGGCCCTGCCGGGGCTTTCCCGCCTTACCCGGCAAACGGCGGGAAAGTAGATGGATGCTCGCTGGCTTGAGCGCTTAGCTGTTAACTAAGAGTTTGTAGGATCGAGGCCTTCCCATCTAGAAAGGCCTTAGTTTAACAAAAACATTTGATTTGCATTCAGAAGATGCAAGATAAACTCTTGTAGGTCTTATCAGGGGCTAGAAGATTTTCACTTCTGCTTAGAGCTTTGAAGGCTCTTGGTCTCGTACTATCCTAAGCCCCTAAATTACGAGCGCCATAATAGTAGGGGTAATGGGTAAAAGGCTCAGAGCTATTACGGTGGACAAGGCTAGGGGAATAGAGACTTGATTTGTTTGAGTTCGTCAGGGGGTGATTGAAGTAAGAATATTAGGGGAGATGGTAAGGGTTATTGTGTAGCATAATCGTAAATAAAAGTACAGACTAATTAGGGCGGCTAGAGCCATTACGGTTGCAGTAAGGGAGAGGCTTTGTTTAGTTAGTTCTTGTAGGATTAGTCATTTTGGCATAAATCCGGTGAGTGGGGGGAGACCTCCAAGGGATAACAGGACTAGAGCGGTTGTTGCTGTTAGCAGTGGGCTTTTTGATCATGTGGTTGCAAGGGTGCCAATTTTTGTGGCGTGTGAAAGTTTTAAGGTCAGGAATGCTGCAGATGTCATTAAAATATATATTAACAATGCGAGGAGGGTGAGATGAGGAGCATATTGAAGGACAATAATTATTCAGCCCATGTGTGCGATTGAGGAGTAAGCTAAGATTTTCCGTAGTTGGGTTTGATTTAGCCCGCCTCACCCGCCTACTAGGGCAGACGTAAGTCCTAGGGCCGTGAGGAGAAGTGGATCGAAAGCTTGGGCTGTTTGAATAATGAGGGCAAGGGGGGCGAGCTTTTGTCAGGTAGAGAGAATTAGTCCTGTTAATAAGTCTAGTCCTTGCAATACTTCAGGTATCCAGAAGTGTATAGGTGCTAGGCCAATTTTAAGCGCTAAGGCGGCAAGAATTATTGCAGTGGCGATTGGGTCTGATATATTAGTTATATCTCATGCGCCTGTAATTCATGCATTAGTTGTGCTTGCAAACAGGATTACGGCGGCTGCAGTGGCTTGGGTAAGAAAATACTTTGTAGTAGCTTCTACTGCTCGGGGGTGATGGTGCTGTGCTATTAGTGGGACAATTGCCAGAGTATTAATTTCTAGTCCTATTCAGGCCAACAATCAGTGGGAGCTGGCAAAGGTGAGGGTAGTTCCTAGACCAAGGCTAGACAAAAGTGTAGTTAATACGTAAGGGTTCATTGATGGAGGAGGGATTTTAACCGTCATGTTCGGGGTATGGGCCCGAAAGCTTGTTTAGCTGACCCCATCATAGAAAGTGGTGTAGAGGAAGCACGAAGAGTTTTGATCTCTTGGGCATGGGTTCGACCCCCTTCTTTCTAAGAACTGAGGGGATTTTAGCCCCTGTTAGTCACTCTATCAAAGTGGTCCCTGGGCACTCGGGCACAGTTCCTGAGCTACAGCTGCGGGGGAAGGCCCGCTAGTGCAATAGGGAGTGATACATGTCACAGTACAAGGGCTAATGTAAGGGGAAGGAAGTTTTTTCATACTAAGTGCATAAGTTGGTCATATCGAAATCGCGGATAAGAGGCTCGTACTCAGAGGAAGACTACAGACAGAAGCGCAGCTTTAATTATTAGGCCAATTGTAGTCAGTTCAGGTATAGCTGGAAAATATGATGTCCCGAAAAATAATACGGCGGACAGGGTGTTTATTAATAGGATGTTAGCGTATTCGGCGAGGAAAAATAAGGCAAAGGGACCCCCGGCATATTCTACATTAAAGCCCGAGACAAGTTCTGATTCACCTTCTGTTAAGTCAAAGGGTGCTCGATTGGTTTCTGCAAGAGTGGAGATGTACCATATTGCAGCTAGAGGTCATGCAGGGATAAGTAGTCATACACTTTCTTGCGCTGTATTAAATGTCTGAAGGGTATAGCCGCCAGAAAAGACAATTACTGAAAGGAGAATAAGTCCAAGGCTTACTTCATATGAAATTGTTTGGGCAACTGCTCGTAGGGCTCCGATAAGTGCATACTTTGAGTTAGATGCTCAGCCTGAGCCAAGAATGGAATATACTGCAAGACTTGACAGTGCTAAAATGAATAGGACGCCTAAGTTTAGGTTAATGACTGGGTGAGGTATGGGTATAGGAGCTCAAAGGGTGAGAGCAAGGGTCAGTGCAAGAATGGGGGTTGCCAGAAACAAGAATGGGGATGATGTGGAGGGGCGAACAGGTTCTTTAATAAATAACTTAACTCCATCAGCGATAGGTTGTAGTAAACCATAGGGTCCTACTACATTAGGTCCTTTTCGTAATTGCATATACCCTAATACTTTACGTTCAAGTAGAGTTAAGAATGCTACTGCTAGTAGAACAGGCACAATGTAGGCGAGTGGGTTAATCAGGTGAACTATAAAGGTGTTAAGCATAAACTGGGGAGAGGATTTGAACCTCTGGTTTTAAGGGCTTAGGCCTTATGCAATTTACCATGCTCTGCCACCCCAGTATGCCCTTATCTTGGGCGGCAGGGGTTTTGGCCCGCCCTTATTTAATTTATTTGTTTTCATGAATTAGGGGTGGGGCATACGTTAAGTATAGGCCCCCCTTTTCCGGTCCTTTCGTACTGGGGAAAGTAGCGTTACAGATAGAAACTGACCTGGATTGCTCCGGTCTGAACTCAGATCACGTAGGACTTTAATCGTTGAACAAACGAACCCTTAATAGCGGCTGCACCACTAGGATGTCCTGATCCAACATCGAGGTCGTAAACCCCCTCGTCGATATGGGCTCTGGGAGAGGATTGCGCTGTTATCCCTAGGGTAACTTGGTTCGTTGATCGGCTTTATTAGCCGGATCATTATTGGTCAGATGTTCTGCGGCTTAAAGATGTCTCTTTTAGCTTTAGGGGTTTTGGCCCAGTCCACTCGGAGGCTTGTTTTTCCTCCGCGGTCGCCCCAACCGAAGGTAAAGTTTCATGGTCATAAAGTTCTTGCTTTCTATGGAGTTGCTTAACATAACTGAATCTTGTACCTTAAGCTCCAAAGGGTCTTCTCGTCTTGTAGAATTATACCCGCTTCTGCACGGATAGATCAATTTCACTGACTGGAGGGGGGAGACAGTTAAGCCCTCGTCTAGCCATTCATACAGGTCTCTATTTAAAAGACAAGTGATTGCGCTACCTTTGCACGGTCAAAATACCGCGGCCGTTGAACCCGTAGTCACTGGGCAGGCTGGACCTCCTATACTTTATGTTGCAGGAGGCGATGTTTTTGGTAAACAGGCGAGGCTTGTGTTTGCCGAGTTCCTTCCCCTTCTTTTAGTCTTTCCCTTAAAAATGCCACTCCAGTGTGGGATTAACGATTAGTTAATTGTGAGTTCTTCTTGAGGTTTCTATTATTCACAATACCCTCTTTGGTTGGGTTCGTTAAGTTCCAGTGGTTGGTCCGGCCTGGTTTACACTTGTGGCGGGAGAAGATCAGTTCTTCTTGTTACTCATTTTAGCATAGTCTCATCCATGTGGGCATGAATTGGCCTAGTAAAATTAGGGGAATAAGATTTTTTATCGGGATAATAAATTTCTTTCTGTCTGAGCTTTAACGCTTTCTATTCAGATGGCTGCTTTCAGGCCCACTGGAACAGCATATTTTATTTATTATGATCTTTATCCTTCTGTAAAGGTTGTATCCTTTGTTAAAGGGGCTGTACCCCCTTCAACTAACTCTCGTATGTTTCCATTGTCCTAATAATATATTTGTTGACTTAGGGTGTGCGAGGCTGAACTTCTATCCATTTCCTAGGCAACCAGCTATCACCAGGTTCGGTAGGTCTGTCACTTCTACCCGGAGCTCTTCCCACTCTTTTGCCACAGAGACGGGTTAGCCCTAAATTACATAGGCTGTCTCGGGGTAGCTCACCTGGTTTCGGGGTATCAAACTAAAGATCTCTTCGCTTGAGGATACTGGCTAAATCATGATGCAAAAGGTACAAGGTTTAGTCTTTGTTTTTTGGCGCTTATATGGGTTATTTCATTTCTCTTTCAGCTTTCCCTTGCGGTACTTTTTCTATTGCTTTAGGTGAACCTTTTCTGTCTCCCATACTCAGGTAAAAAAATGGTTTATTTTATAGGGGTTGGGTTTTGTCTTGTTATGAATATTGTTAAATTATACTGATTATTAAGCTAGCTGGTTGGCTCAGGGTGATCCAATTTGCATGGATGTCTTCTCGGTGTAAGTGAGGTGCTTAGCTGACTCAGCCACACCCTGAATTTATCCAAGTGCACCTTCCGGTACACTTACCATGTTACGACTTGCCTCCCCTTGTCAGAGCTTATGTGTTAGGTAGCTTTATTGCGTTTTGACAGGGGAGAGTGACGGGCGGTGTGTACGCGTCTCAGAGCCGGGTTCAAAAGGACACGCTGCTTCCTTTTTACTACTAAATCCTCCTTCAAGCACTATTTCATGTTGCATGTCCGTAGTGTTCTATAATAGAAAATGTAGCCCATTTCTTCCCGCTTCGTGCGCTACACCTCGACCTGACGTTCTGGGTTTTACCCATTTTGCTTACTTTTATTACCTTCACAGGGTAAGCTGACGACGGCGGTATATAGGCTGGGATGGCTAGAAGCGGTGAGGTTTAACGGGGGTTATCGGTTCTAGAACAGGCTCCTCTAGGGGGATCTGAGGCACCGTCAGGTCCTTTGGGTTTCAAGCTAATGCTCGTAGTACCCGGGCGGACGCCTAATTGTAGCTGGACGTCTGGGTTTATGACTGAGCATAGTGGGGTATCTAATCCCAGTTTGTTTCTCAGTTTTCGTGGGGTCAGGTGGGCTTTCTTAAAGTTACTTTCGTATATTGGGCTTCGGACTCCTAGAAGCGTATGACAGCCAAAGGGCCATTCGACTTTATTATTTCACTATCCTTAACCACCCTTTACGCCGTTATATTATCAACTAGGGCCTCTCGTTTAACCGCGGTGGCTGGCACGAGTTTTACCGGCCCTCTTAGCTCTGACTGAGTCAAGTTTTCACTTATGGCTTAATATTTATCACTGCTGAATTCCCTTGGGGGTGTGGCTAGGCCTGGCGTCTTGGGCTAAAGATTTGTGCCTGATGCCTGCTCCTCGTCCCCGGGTGGGGGATTAAGGGCCTACTCACGGGGTTGCGGAGACTTGCATGTGTAAGTTGGGCTAGAGTTGATGATAAGGTCGGGACCATGCCTTTGTGCATGCGGAGCTTCTCAGGGCCCATCTTAACATCTTCAGTGTTATGCTTTGCATTAAGCTACGCTAGC